CGATCAAGTAAGGGAAATTCAATGGAATTCATACTCAATGTTATTATTATTTTGACTTTTTTCTTGCTTTTTATTATCTGAATATTCAGGAACTAAGACCATTCCAATGCTCCTTTTCGCCATGCATAAACTGAACCAACAATTAGGATAAGCACGAAAATTAAAGCTTCTATGAATACGGGTACCCCCAATACATCGAAACTCATTGCCCATGGATAAAGAAAAACCGTTTCAACATCAAAAACAACAAAAACTAGAGCAAACATATAATAACGGATTCGAAATTGTAACCAAGCATCGCCCATTGGTTCTATACCCGATTCATAACTAGAAAGTTTTTCTGGACCCTTTCTAATCGGGGCTAAAACTCCAGAGATTAGAAATGCCAAAATAGGAATAGCACTTGATATTATTAGAAATGCCCAGAAAATATCATATTCGTAAAGCAGAAACATAGACGAACTCCTATGAATGTGAAAAATAGACCGGATTAGTCGATTCGACCTGGAATTCATTGTCAAGTCATCCGCAACTCTTTGTTTAGTCAAAACAACAATTCAGTTTGATCGAATCGTCTAGTTTCGTTTGTTTGCTGTGTTTCCATGTTGCGTTTTAAGATTTATTGATTGGAATTAATCCTATTTCCATTACACTTATTTCGATTTAATTTCGATATAGTACTAATTTGTATAGTATCGATATAGTACTAATTTGTATAGTAATAGTATAATACTATACAAATCCAAAACAAGTAAAACTTTTTCGTTTTCACTTGATTTCGGATTTTTCTAAATAAAAGGAATTCTAATATCTAACTAATATATAATATGTATTAGAAATAAAAAACCTTCAAATCCGAAATTCTATTTATTTATTCTATTTCTATTCTATTTATTCTAATTCTATTATCTATTATATATAGAATATAGAATAAATTTTTTATTTTATATCTATATTTTATACCTATATATATTTCTATATATTATTCCTATATGTTATTTCTATATATTTATATATATTTTTTAATCTATTTTAATCTATTTTATATATTTCTATTTAATATGGATTTCTATTTAATATAGATTTATGAGATTCTGTATGAAATTATGTTTATGAAAAGATCTTTGTTTTTCAAACTCTGACGTGTCAACAAATACATACAAACATACAATATAATAAGGCGTTCCTAGATCCGTGCGACTCACTATTAGATTCGATTTGAGCTGAGTTGAATTAGGTTGGTTTTTTTTTCTTTTTTTTTTACCGGATTCGTGTCATAATTTTGACTCCAAGGATTCACCAAAATTTGGGGGTATACCGAAGAAGTCTCACTAACACTTTGATTACGGACAGTAAAAGAATTTCTATTTATATAGAATCAATATAAAATCAATCTACCCACGAGGATCAATTAAGAAAATGGGGTTTTGTTTATTTTATTCTTATCCAAGAATAAAAAAGAGCGATTGGATCCATTGAAATGCGCTTTTGTTTTCAGTTTTATACTCTGAGCGATCTCCTTGTGAGCGAGCTTATGGGAATGATTTTAACCAAGCAACTGGAAGCGACCAGTTCCAATCAACAAAGAATACAATAATTAGGAAAAAAACTATACAACTTTTTTTTTTATTTGTATTTGGATATTCTTTATTGTTTTAGTTTGCTTTAGTTTTAAAAATATTATTTTCATTTTCTATTTTATTAATTTAATGAATATTTTAAATTAATAAAATAGAAAACATAGGGCTATACGGACTCGAACCGTAGACCTTCTCGGTAAAACAGATCGAACTGATTATTATCAAAATGATTCGACCTATTTCAAAGACCCAACATGCATTTTTTTTGCATTGGGCTCTTTCATTAACTGAAAGAAATATCAGCTAGTCTACCATATTCTCTTAGAAAAAAAAAGAAGATGGTTCCGTGTGCTCTGATTCATTACTGATACAGGAGCACTACCAAAGTGTTTCAAAGAAGGGAAGGGTTATCTTGACGTAGGTCTGCTTCTGGCCTAGATCAACCTAAGTTAAATGGAGTCTCTATCATCCTGATTAAAAAATCAAACATGAAACTTCATACACCTTAAGATTCATAGGACGAAAAGAGAATTTTTGAGGTCCTTATACTCATTATGCCTAGCATTGAATAGACTGGGTATTCACCCTATCAATATCTCAAATCAATGATGGGTTCGATTCGGATCCTGCCTAAACGGCACCCGAATCGGACCGAACCATTTGTCAGGCTATTGTTCTCTTATTTTGTTCCTTCAAAGTAATGGAGTAAGACATCGATTTCTCAAAAGGATCAATTCTTTTGATTGCATGATAGACTCCCCTGAAAAACATTGGCGCGCGTGTAAACGAGGTGCTCTACCTAACTGAGCTATAGCCCTTGTGTTTGTAATACGTATTTTATCATATTATGTAGATAATTTCTTGTCAAGATGAATATTACATGATCCAATATCATAATCATACTTTTTTGGTCGGTTTGA